AAATGAGTTTTCTAGCATTTGACTACGTACCACTAAAGGGTTTAATTGCAAACTTGACAGATAACCCAGAAACTCTAAATTTTCTTTAGATAATTTATTTATCTTGACCTTTTGCGATTGAAACCATACGGAAAAATAACATTGCCAGAAATTAACAAAATAATATTTCCATTTATTCATCAGAAGCGCCGTATCCTTTGTTGCCAGAATGCATCTTCCGTGATATCTAACATAATGTATGAAAGGATCCTTGAGCAACCCTAGGATCACCGGAAAATTATTAACAAAAACTTTTAAAAAATGTTGTATTTTTCCATAGAATAAAATTCGTTCAAAAAGGACTTCATAAGATGTCGATCGTAAATGCGAAGACCTATTGCGTAGAAAGAAAAGGATCGATTCGTATTCACATACATGAGAATTATATAAGAACAAGAAAAATCTTGGATTCAAAATTGATTTTTTTTTAATATAAAACTTCTTCCAATTGCAATACTCGTATAAACAGAACCGAAAAAAATGCAAAGAAGAGGCATCTTTTACCCGGTAACGTAGGGTTTGAACCAAGATTTCTAGATGGATGGGGTAAGGTATTAGTACATCTAACACATAATTAAAATGTGTTAATTTGTCTTCTAAAAAGGGAAATATTGAATGAATTGATTGTAAATTATAAGATTTTTTTAATTGTTTTCCTTGAAAAGAGGATCCTAATCTTAGGGAAAATGGAATTTCTACAATCACTGCAAATAAAACGGATATCATTTGATAATAGAAAAGACTGGTATGCCCCAAAAAGGAGTTTTGGTTCAAATCCTTAGTGGGAATAATCAAACGATTCTGTTCATACATTCGCAAAATTAAGCGTTTCACAATTAGTAAACTATATTTTTTGTCATAATCCGTATTTTCCAAGAAAATAGAGGGATTTCTATTTAATCTATTTAAACCATGATCATAAGCAAGTACATAAATATACTCCCGAAAAAAAAGTGGATATAGAAAACTCTGTTGCCGAGCCCCATCGAACTCTAAATATCCTTGAAATTTCTCCATTTGGATTGAAATTCGATTTGAACCGAAGGTAAAGTCTTTATTTTCTTGAGTTCTGAAATGACACATAGTGCGATACAGTCAAAATAAGGTATTAGACTACGAAAGCAATAGATACCTCATAAACAGGTAGACTGCTAACCGGATTCTCTATTCTCTATCTTTAATAGGTTTCTGTTCGTTATATTATAGAATAACAAAACAAGATTATTAGAAATCCTTTATTTTTTTAACCTAATCGCTCTTTTGATTTTGGAAATATATATATATTTTTTATCAATATACTGCTTCTTTTACACACTCCAACCTAATCCAAATGGACTAGTTAAAAAAATAATTAGGACTTATGAAAAAAATTGATAATAACACGCAAGAAAAAAATGCCTTCCCATACCCGTATTAGGCACTAATTTATTTTTAACATTTAATTAGTTTGGGTAATTTTTCAAATTACGAATGGAAGCTCGTTTCTTTTTTTTTTCCTGGAATAAGGAAAACTGGTTTTTTATCCATCCATTTATATTTATTCACTTGACCCAAATTGGAATTCTTTTTTTTTTACATCAAAAAAGGGTTGTACCGATCAGGAAAGCAAAAAAATGTTATCTGAATTCTCCCTTGATACGACATGCTATTTTTTCCATTCATTCCTTTCAGGATCAGTCGTGGTCTTACAAACTCTACCGCAGATTTGGACGAATCCTTTTCTTCATACAAATGTGTAAAAGATGCTAGTCGCACTTAAAAGCCGAGTACTCTACCGTTGAGTTAGCAACCCCAAAAAACAAAAAAAGAACGTACTGCAAATATGTAGATACAACCAGAATAAAGAAAAAAATCCAGTCGTGTGTGCGTCAGGGATAAATAGATCCATTTATCTATGAGAGAATTATATTTGGTCCATACAATGTTGTCAATATGATTATGAATTTTTCATATAGTGAAACGAATAGAAAAAATCAATAAAAAAGCTTAACCCCTTGGTTTGTTAGTTCATACAATGAATGAAAACTAAGCCCGTTAAGATAATCTCAAATCTTTTTATACTTTTTTAGACCCACTTTTTATGGCCTTTCATTTTTTATGATGAATAAATTATTCATATAATAATATATATATTAGTTTTATTCAGAATTAATATATTATTTTCTATTTTATATACAGTATTTTTTTCTATACAGTAAAATTTTGTATTTATAAAAAAATTCGAATTTATATAATCGAGATCCAAATTTTTTTTCATAAATTTGTTTATTATTATAAAACATAATAGTTGTTCGCAGGTTTTTTTTTAGTATTCGTATCTTAGGAGGAATACTAATAAATCAAAATAAATATGATGGAAGTGAAAGATAAGAGTAGATAAAATTTGATATCAAGCTATATACGAGTCTTTCACATCCTCTTTTTTATATTCCAAAAAGGTGTAGGACTCGAGTAAAATAGAATACAAAATGTCGAGCCAAGAGCACCTATATTCCTATATAAAAATATAAAAAGTGGCGGATGAAAAAATCCACAGCAGATCAGGTCCTTCAATTCAAGTCGCACGTTGCTTTCTACCACATCGTTTTAAACGATGTTTTACCATAACATTCCTCTAGTTTGTGTAATTGATTCAATTATGGAATCATGAATAGTCATAGTTCAGTCAGTATATCGTAATCGATACCTTTTCTTTCTCTATGAATGGAATAGTGAATTTACGCGTAAAGGTTCAGTCAGAATTCAAATGAATCCCATATTAGTTTGAATAGAAATCTATATTTATATCTATAAATATAGATTTTTTTGAATTCGGTTAAAATAATGAAAAATAAGTTTATTCTTCTTTTCATTTCAATATTTTATTCTTAAAAAAGATTGGATTTTTAAACAGAAAGAGAAAGATGGTGTACAAAGGCAATAGAAGATTGATTCGGTAATGACTATACTCTGGGACGGAAGGATTCGAACCTCCGAATAGCGGGACCAAAACCCGTTGCCTTACCGCTTGGCTACGCCCCATTTCGCTTTTTATTCAAGACTACTAAAAGAGTAATATTCCTATTGGTTGTTCGTCAATTCAAAATTAAATATAGGTTACGTCGGTGCTAGAGTTTTAACACGTGTAGATAGCAAATAAAACTTACTTTATTGATCATTACATAGAATTCAATTAAGATATTGTATGAAAATATTATTTCTTTAATTCTCATAAGAGAATGAAAGGATTTTTGATTGAGTAAGTTCAACAAAGTCTTTTTAGACTATCTTTCTTTATTTTTTCCTTATATAAAAAATATATTAATAACTCAATCAAAATTAAATTATCCACAAGAACACCAATTTTTGTTATGCTTAATATATTTAATTTGATCTGTATTTGTTTTAATTCTGCCCTTTTTTCAAGCACTTTTTTAGTCGCCAAATTGCCAGAGGCCTACGCCTTTTTGAATCCAATCGTAGATGTTATGCCCGTAATACCTCTTTTCTTTCTTCTCTTAGCCTTTGTTTGGCAAGCCGCTGTAAGTTTTCGATAAAATGCAATTCTTAATACTGTTTTAAAAAAATTCACGTTTTTTGTTCTTCCAACAATTCAAAAGATCAAAAAATCTTGACGGCAGCCATACTAAATCTGGATCATTTCTATTTCCTAAATTTTATCCTCTTTTCCCTAAATGAAAGAACCTAATTAGATTCGAGTTCACAAAAAAAAAAAATATCTAGATGTTGGTATGCAAATCTGTTTGAATATCAAAGATTCGACTATTATCTTAATTACAACTGACTTTCTGAAACTTTTTTTTTTTTCTTTTTTGGTATCAAAATTAGATATTTGATATAAAAATAGAGAATCTATTCTCTTTTTTTTTTTTTAGTAAGATCTTGGAGATTGTGTAATGCTTACTCTCAAACTTTTTGTATACACTGTAGTTATATTCTTTGTTTCTCTCTTCATATTTGGATTTCTATCTAATGATCCAGGACGTAATCCGGGACGTGAAGAATAAAAAAGAAAGGTTTTTTATTGCTTTATTTAATTAGTGGAAATGCTCTAATTTTATTAGGATTTTATCTATTACACATCATCAAAAGGAGAAAGGGAAAGAGAGGGATTCGAACCCTCGGTACGATTAACTCGTACAATGGATTAGCAATCCAACGCTTTAGTCCACTCAGCCATCTCTCCGAATAAAAAGGGATACTTATTAGGTTCCATTAAACAAAAAAAAGGTTTGAAAAAGAACCTTCTCCACTTTATTCTTAAAAAGCTTTCTTTTTTTGTATAGATTATTCTTTATATTATATATATTTTTTCATTTTCTATATTTTATTATATATATATAAATTTCTTTTTTATTATATAAATATATTTATCCTCTATTTATATATATAATATATATATTACTATTATATAAATAAATGTTTTTGTTTTTATAGAACTTTCTCAGTAATTCTAGTTACATTAAAAATTTAGCTAAAGATTAGGCGCGAACTCGAAAGAGAAATAAATAAAACTACAATCATAGAAATAGAGAATCCTTTTTTTTTGTCTCGTCAAAACACAAGTAAAAGATCTTTTTTATTTTAATAGCCTGGCCTGGTCAGTCCCCAGCCGGGCCTTTTTTTGTTAAAATTAAAAAGACTCATCCGATGGATTTTTAGACAAAAAAAGATTTGAAATAAAAAAAGTGGAATTTAATTCGCTTTTACTAATTTTATTAAGTCAACGCTAGAATTTTCTAATTTTTTTTCAGATTTTTTTATTACACCCCCGATTACTTTGTTCGACAAAAGGTTAATTTATATGCAATAATTGCATTGTAGCGGGTATAGTTTAGTGGTAAAAGTGTGATTCGTTCCTTTAATCCCTTTAATAGTTAAAGGGTCTCTCGGTTTGATTCATCTTCCGATCAAAAATTTTATTTCTTAAAAGGATTTAGTCCTTTCCCTTTCAATGAAAG